TTTTTTCAAAAAATTTAAAATATTTTTTTTAATTTAAATAATTAATTTAAACTTAATTTCAATTATAACCTATTTTAAAATTATAAATAATTTAATTATTATTAATGCTTACACAATTCATAAAATTCTATAAATATTTAAAAAATCTTATTTCCCCTCCAAATTTTTAATTTTTTTACATTAAATAATTTAATTAATTATATTAAATTTTATAACATAAATATAAATGATAATATTTAATTAAATTTTTTATATAAATATTTAAATGATCCTGTAATTATAATTAAATTAAATTTTAATTTATAATTAAATTAAATTTAATAAACAATCCCTTTTTTATTTTCTAAGGCTTTTAATAAGTTATTAATATATTAAGATATGATTATATAATAAATAAGTTAGAAATAATAATAAAATGGAGATTTCTGCATGATTATTAATTTTATTTTGAATAATAGGCAGGCTTATAATAATTAAATACTTATGATTTTTATTTAAATAATTAATTTAAACTTAATTTCAATTATAACCTATTTTAAAATTATAAATAATTTAATAAAATAATTTTTTTATAATTTTAAAATTTAAATTAATTAAATTAATTAAAAAAAAATAAAATTTTATACTTAAATATAAACACACAAATATAAATTAATTTATTATGAAACATGAATAAATGATTATTTTCAACTAATCATAAAAATATTGGAACATTATACTTCATATTTGGTATTTGATCAGGAATACTTGGACTATCTTCTAGAATAATTATTCGAACAGAATTAGGTATACCAGGATCATTTATTGGAGATGATCAAATTTATAACATAATTGTTACATCACATGCATTCCTAATAATTTTTTTTATAGTTATACCAATTATAATTGGAGGATTTGGAAATTGATTAGTACCTTTAATATTAGGGGCCCCTGATATAGCTTTCCCCCGTATAAATAACATAAGATTTTGATTATTACCCCCATCACTAATTTTATTAATATCAAGAAGATTAGTAGATTCAGGTACTGGGACTGGATGAACTGTATACCCCCCTCTTTCAAGAAATATTGGACATTCAGGACCTTCAGTAGATTACACAATTTTTTCACTTCATATAGCAGGTATCTCATCAATTTTAGGTGCAATTAACTTTATTTCTACAATAATAAATATACGACCAAAAATAATAAAACTTGAACAAATAACTCTTTTTGTTTGATCAGTAAAATTAACTGCTATTCTTTTACTATTATCATTACCTGTTTTAGCCGGAGCAATCACCATATTATTAACTGATCGAAATCTAAATACAAGTTTTTTTGACCCCTCAGGGGGGGGAGACCCTATTTTATACCAACACTTATTTTGATTTTTTGGTCACCCCGAAGTTTATATTTTAATCTTACCAGCATTTGGAATAATCTCTCATATTATTTCACAAAAATCAGGAAAAAAAGAAACTTTTGGAACTTTAGGAATAATTTATGCCATAATAACAATTGGATTATTAGGATTTGTAGTATGAGCACATCATATATTTACTGTAGGAATAGATGTTGATACACGAGCCTATTTTACAGCTGCAACTATAGTAATTGCTATCCCAACAGGAATTAAAATTTTTAGATGACTAGCGACTTTATACGGCTCAAAAATAAAATTCAACCCCTCATTAATATGAACATTAGGATTTATTTTCCTATTTACAATAGGAGGATTAACAGGAATTATACTTTCTAATTCTTCAATTGACATTATTCTTCATGATACTTATTATGTAGTTGCTCATTTCCATTATGTTTTATCAATGGGGGCTGTGTTTGGAATTATAGCTGGATTTATTTATTGATACCCTTTATTTACAGGGATAACACTTAATAAAAAATGATTAAAAATTCAATTTTCTATAATATTCCTAGGAGTAAACCTAACTTTTTTCCCACAACATTTTCTAGGCCTTAATGGTATACCGCGACGATACTCAGACTATCCCGATGCATTCTTAATATGAAATATTTTATCCTCTATTGGGTCATTAATTTCATTTATTAGAATTATATACTTAATATTTATTATTTGAGAAAGAATATCATCTCAACGACAAATAATTTTTTCAGATAACTTAAATTCATCAATTGAATGAAAACAAAAATTACCTCCATCTGATCACAGTTATAATGAAATCCCATCAATAACAAAATTCTAATATGGCAGAAAAATGCATTGGATTTAAACTCCATAAATAAAGTTTTTAATACTTTTTTTAGAAATGATAACATGATCAAGAATAAACTTTCAAAACGCAAATTCTCCCATTATAGAACAAATAATTTTTTTCCATGATTATACAATAATTATTTTAATCTTAATTACTATATCAATTATATATTTAATAATAATAATAATAATAAATAAATTTACTAATAAAAATTTATTAAATAAACAAAATATTGAAATTATTTGAACTATTACCCCAACGATTTTATTAATTTTTATTGCTATACCTTCAATTCATCTACTTTATTTAACAGATGAAATCAACAAACCATTAATTACTATTAAAATTATTGGGCATCAATGATACTGAAGATACGAATATTCTGATTTCAAAAATATTGAATTTGATTCTTATATAAATAAATCATTAAATAAAAATTCATTCCGTTTATTAGATGTAGATAATAATACCATTATCCCAATAAATACACAATTACGATTAATTATTACATCAAATGATGTTATTCATTCATGAACAATCCCAAGAATTGGGAAAAAAATTGATGCTATTCCAGGACGATTAAATCAAATTAGCTTATTAGTTAAACGACCGGGGTTAATATTTGGACAATGTTCAGAAATTTGTGGAGCAAATCATAGATTTATACCTATTGTAATTGAAAGAATTAAAATAAATTTTTTCTTAAAATGAATTAATTCATTTTAACATTAAGTGGCTGAAAGCAAGCAATGATCTCTTAAATCAATTTATAATATATTAGCACATATTCTTAATGAAAAAGAATTAATTTATCAAAAATAATAGTTAGTCAAACTATAAAAATTAGAGTATACTAATATTCTTTTATTCCTCAAATATACCCAATAAATTGAATTTTATTACTTATTTTTATCACAATTATATTTACATTAATAATAATTATTTTTTATTATTTTAAAACCCCATTATTTAAAAAAATAATTTATACAAAAAATAAAAAAAATATTAATTTAAATTGAAAATGATAATAAATCTATTCTCAATTTTTGACCCAACATCAACACTCTTACCTAAATTAAATTTAAATTGATCAAGAACATTAATAATATTAATTTTATTACCAAAGACTTTCTGATTAATCTTGCCCCGAAAAAATATTTTAATAAATAATTTAATACTAAGTATACATAACGAAATTAAAATTTTAATAAGAAATTTTAAAATTAATAGAACATTAATATATGTATCATTATTCTTTTTTATTTTATACAATAATTTCATAGGGTTATTTCCCTATATTTTCACAAGAACTAGACATTTAACTACAAGATTAGCTTTATCAATCCCTATATGAATTATGATAATATTATTTGGGTGAATAAAAAATATAAATCATATATTTACTCACCTAGTACCTCAAAATACCCCTAATATATTGATACCTTTTATAGTAATAATTGAATCAATTAGAAACTTTATTCGACCTTTAACTTTAGCAGTTCGATTAACAGCAAATATTATTGCTGGACATTTATTAATAACTTTAATATCAAGAATTAGAACAAAAATTTCTATAATTTCATCATTATTACTAGTATTAACACAAATTTCTTTATTAATTTTAGAGTATGCTGTTTCAATTATTCAATCATATGTATTTATAGTATTAATTACATTATATTCTAGAGAATTAAAATAATGTCAAATAAAATTAATCAAAATCACCCATTTCATTTAGTTAATTACAGGCCATGACCCCTATTAGGGTCATTAAGAACAATAATTATATTAATAGGATCAATTAAATGATTTAATTTTAAATCATCAGATTTGTTTATTTTAGGAATTATTATTAATTTATTAATTATAATTCAATGATGGCGGGATATTATTCGAGAAAGTACATTTCAAGGATTACACACATCAATTGTAATAGAAGGAATAAAATTAGGAATAATTTTATTTATTGTTTCTGAAATTTTTTTCTTTTTATCATTTTTTTGAGCATTTTTTCATAATTCACTTTCTCCTTCAATTGAAATTGGAAGAATATGACCCCCAAAAAATATTTCCCCCTTTAACCCCTATGATATTCCATTATTGAATACTATTATTCTTGTATCTTCAGGGGCCACTATTACATGAGCACATCATAGATTAATTAATAATTTAAAAAAAGAAAGAACAAAAAGATTAATTTTCACAATTATACTAGGAATTATATTTTCATTATTACAATGATACGAATATATAGAAGCACCATTTACAATATCAGATTCAATTTATGGATCTACCTTCTTTATCGCTACAGGATTTCATGGATTACATGTATTAATCGGAACAAATTTTTTATTAATTAATTTATTACGAATTATATCAAATCATTATTCAAAATTCCATCATTTTGGATTTGAAGCAGCTGCTTGATACTGACATTTTGTTGATGTAATTTGACTATTTCTCTACATTTCTATTTATTGATGAAGAACTTATTAATATAATTTATATAATATAAAATAGTATATTTGATTTCCAATCAAAAAGTCTAATAAATTTTAGTATAAATAATTAAACTAATAATAAATACTTTTTTATTAATTATAATCATTACTATTATTATAATAATAATTTCTCTAATTATTTCAAAAAAATCAATTTATGAAATAGAAAAAAATAGCCCTTTTGAATGTGGATTCGACCCAAAAGGATCCCCACGTATATCATTTTCTATCCGATTTTTCTTAATTGCAGTAATTTTTTTAATTTTTGATGTAGAAATTACTTTATTATTACCAATAATTATAATTTTATCTATTTCTAACATAAAAATCTGACTAATAATAATTATTTATTTTATTATAATTTTATTATTTGGATTATATTATGAATGAAAATTTGGGGCATTAAACTGAATTTAATAAAATTAAAGTTGAAATAATTATATTATATTCAGTTTCGACCTGAAATTAAAGTTATTTTAAATAACTCATCTTTAAATTAAGGATAATAGTTAAAATAAATAACATTTGATCTGCATTCAAAAATTATTAGTATAAATTAATTTATCTTAAATTTTTAATTGAAGCCAAAATATGAGGCTTATTATTGTTAATAATAAAATTGAATAAATTAATTCCAATTAAATTAAAAATTAAAGAAATATTAATAAAAAAGCTTCTAACTTTTTAATTAAATGATTAAAATTCATTTATATTTCTAAATTTATATAGTTTAAAAAAACATTACATTTTCATTGTAAAAATAAATTTACATAATTTTATAAATTGTTTAAAGATTATTCAATCAACTCATTATCTTCAATAATACACTTTGAACTTAAGCTATTTAAACTATTATATAAATATATATATATATATATATATATATATATATATTATAAAATAAATATATAATATAGTAAAATAATAAAAAATATTAAAAATAAATTAATAATATTATTAAAATAAAATAAAAATAATTCTATAAAATAAGTAAAAAATTTCATAAAAATTATAATAATTATTCTTTTATAATACTCCATTCAATTTTGATTATAACTTAATGTAATTTCTTTATTTAAATATAATACATTTTTAATTATACCATAAGTTGAAATAATCGGTAAAAATCATATTATTCTTAAAAAATAATTTAAAAAATAAAATTTCAAATTAAATATATTAATATTCAAAAAATAAATAAAAAATCCAAATACTATCCCTATAATAATAATAATGATTGGTAAAATTTTTAAAAAAAAAGGTAAAATAATAAAATAATTGTAAGGAAAAATCAATCAACTAAATACAGACCCCCCAAAAACTACTATAATTATCATTAAATATATTGAGTTATTTAATCTTAAATCATAATCATCTAAAAAATTTATTCTAATTATATTAAATCACCCAAATATAGAAAAATAAATTAAACGAAAAGTATAACATACTGTTAAAAAAGTTGAAAAAAAAAATATAAATATGATAAATATATTATAATTTAATATTAAAACTATTTCTAAAATTATATCCTTTGAATAAAACCCAGCTAAAAAAGGAAACCCACATAATGATAAATTAGAAAAATGAAAACAAATTGAAGTAAAAGGTATTTGATTAAATATAGAACCTAAAATACGAATATCTTGAAAATTATTTAAACTATGAATAAAAATTCCAGAACATATAAATAATAAAGCTTTAAAAAAAGCATGTATTAAAAGATGAAAAAAAGCTAAATATTTAAATCCTAAAAATAATATACTTATTATTAACCCTAATTGCCTTAATGTAGACAATGCAATAATTTTTTTTAAGTCAAATTCAAAATTTGCGTTTAATCCAGACATAAATATTGTTAATCTAGAAAATAATAAAAAAATTATAATAAAATTCTCCCCATTAAATAAATTTTCAAAACGAATTAATAAATAAACCCCGGCAGTAACTAAAGTAGAAGAATGAACCAATGAAGATACCGGAGTGGGGGCAGCTATAGCAGCTGGGAGCCATGAAGAAAAGGGAATTTGAGCTCTTTTAGTAAAAGATGCAATTAAAATTATTAATCTAATTATTATTATAAAATTATTAGATTTTAAAAATTCTGTGTAAAAATAAAAATTTCATCCCCCATAATTTATTATTCAAGAAATAGATAATAATAAAAAAATATCACCAACCCGATTAGATAAAACAGTTAATATACCCGCATTAAAAGACTTAATATTCTGGTAATAAATTACTAAACAATAAGAAATCAATCCTAATCCATCTCACCCTAATAAAATTCTAATTAAATTTGGTCTAATAATTATTATTATTATTGAAAAAACAAATAAAATCAACAATAAAGTAAACCGATTTAAATTTAAATCATTTTTCATATAAGAATTTCTGTATAAAATAATTAAAGATGAAATAAATATTACTGTTCTTATAAAAATTAAAGATATTCAATCTAATAAAAAAGTTATAACAATACACGAAGAATTAATTTCAATCAAATTATATTCAATAAAATAAGTTAAATCAAATAATAAAAAATATACCCCGATTATAAAAAGTATAATACTAATTAACATAATTACAAAAAAAGAAATAAAACAAATATTTAATAAAAAAATAATTTAAAAATTAAATTTAATTTTCTTTGACACCACAAATCAATATTTTATAATAAACTATTTAAATTTTAAACCCAAATAATAAAAATCTCTCTATTTAAAATTATAAAATTTAATGGAATTCAATGCAACAATAATAATAAATACTCTCGGATATACCCTTGAGAAAAAGAATAAAAAAAATAATTTAATTTTCCATGTTGAGTAAAAGAATATAAATATAAAGTGTAACAAGCTCTAAAAAATGATAAAAATATAATTAATATAAAAATAAATTTTCTTCATATAATTAATCTATTAATCAATATAATTTCACCTAATAAATTTAATGATGGAGGGGCAGCTATATTTGAAGAACATAATAAAAATCATCATAAACATATTCTAGGTATATAATTCATTAAACCTTTATTAATAAATAAACTTCGCCTTCTTAAACGTTCATAAATAACATTTACTAAACAAAATAAACCAGATGAACATAGACCATGGGAAATTATTAATAAATAAGACCCATAAATTCCTCATCTTATTAAAGTTAATACCCCTGATAATAATATTATTATATGAGCAATAGATGAATAAGCAATTAAAGATTTTAAATCAACCTGAAATATTCTAATTAATCTAATATAAATACCCCCAATTAAACTTAATACAATTAAATAAATATTCAATTTTATTCCTAATTTAATAATATAAATATAAACCCGTAACAGCCCATACCCCCCTAATTTTAATATAATAGCTGCTAAAATCATAGACCCACAAACAGGGGCTTCAACATGAGCTTTTGGCAACCATAAATGTATAAAAAAAATTGGTAATTTTACTAAAAAGGCTAAAATCAAAAAAATAAATAAATATAAAGAATAAACCTGAAATATATTCTCTGTAACAAAAATAAAATTTAAACTTTTATTCAATATATGCATATAAATAATTCTTAATAATAAAGGTAAAGACGCAAATAATGTATAAAATAATAAATATATTCCTGCCTGCACCCGATCCAACTGTCTACCTCACCCTAAAATCAAACAAAAAATGGGTACTAATCTACATTCAAAAAAAATATAAAATAAAAATAAATTTCTTACAGAAAAAGTTAAAAATAAAAATATATTTAAAAAAAAAATTAATAAAATAAAATAATTACAAAATTTTTTTGATTCATAAATAAATCTACTTGATAACACTATTAACCCTCTAATTCATAATATTAATAACATTAATCCAAAAGATAAATTATCACATCTTATAAATATATTAATTCTATTAAACTCAAATCTGTAATTTCCAGAAAATATAAAAATAAATCTTAAAAAAAATAAATTAAATTGAAAGAATCAAAAATTATTAAAAGATACTAATATTAAAAATATAAAATATAAAATAAATTTTATCATTAAAAAATGTTTAAAACTTGAAAATAATCATTTCCATGTAAACGAATTATATAAATTAAAATTGATAAACCTAAAACCCCCTCACAAACAACAAAAATTAAAAAAATCATAATAAAATATAATTCTATTATATATATATTTAAAAATAAAATTAATATTAAATATAATAATAATATAATAAATTCAATCATCAATAAAAATATTAATAAATGTTTACGATTTAATCTTAATCTTAAAAAACTAATTAAAAATATAAAATAAAATAAATAATAAATATCTAAAATAATATATAATATATATATATATATATATAATACATATATAATATATATTCAAAAAAAGAATTTAAATTTCTATCATTAATCTCCAAAATTAATATTTTAATTAAACTATTTTTTGAAAGTTTTAATAGTTTATTTTAAAATATTGATTTTGTAAATCAAAGATAAATTTTTTTTTTAAAACTAATTAAATATTTTAATTTATTATAATAAAAATTATTATTTTAATTATATTAATTAATACAATTTTAATATATTTAATAAATACACCATTTTCAATAGGATTAATTTTATTATTTCAAACTTTTATAATTTCTATTATATCAGGTATAATAACACTAAGATTTTGATATTCCTATATTATTTTTTTAATTATTTTAGGAAGAATACTAATTATTTTTATTTATATTTCAAGATTAATCTCAAATATTAAATTCATAATTAATAAATGAATAATAATAAATTTATTTATTATTATCTTAATTTCAATATTATTAATTAATTTTAATAAAATTAATTTACTACATGAAGACACTTTAAATTTTTCAAATTTAATAGAATTAAATATAAGTACATTAAAAATTTCATTAAATAAATTATTTAATTTCCCAACATTTACTATTACATTTTTAATAATAAATTACCTTTTTATTACATTAATTATTGTAGTAAAAATTTCTAATATTAATTTGGGGTCTTTACGAAAAACATTTTAATGAAACCTATACGAATAAAAAATAATTTATTAAAATTTATTAATAATTCACTAATTACCTTACCTACACCTTCAAATATTAATTCTATATGAAATTTTGGGTCCTTACTTGGATTATGTTTAATAATTCAATTAATTACAGGAATTTTTCTAGCAATACACTATACTCCTAATATTGAACTAGCCTTTAATAGAATTATACATATTTATCGAGATATTAATAATGGATGAATAATTAAAAATTTACATTCTAATGGAGCATCAATGTTTTTTATTTGTATATATATTCATATTGGGCGAGGAATATATTATGGATCATTCAATTTTAAACCTACATGAATTACTGGAACTTTAATCTTATTATTAACTATAGCTACAGCATTTTTAGGATATGTTTTACCTTGAGGACAAATATCATTTTGAGGGGCAACTGTAATTACAAATTTACTATCGGCTATCCCTTATTTAGGAAATTTTTTAGTTCAATGATTATGAGGGGGATTCTCTATTAATAATGCTACATTAACACGATTTTTTACTATCCATTTCATTATACCATTTGTAATTTTAATAATAATAATTATCCATTTAATATTTTTACATCAAACAGGGTCTAGAAACCCTTTAGGAACAAATAGAAATCTAGATAAAATCCCGTTCCAACCTTTCTTCTTATTAAAAGACTTAGCTGGATTTATTATTTTACTTATAATACTAAATTATATTATCCTTATTTATCCTAATTTATTAGGAGACCCAGACAACTTTATTCCAGCTAATCCTATAGTAACCCCCCCTCATATTAAACCAGAATGATATTTCTTATTCGCTTACGCAATTCTTCGATCAATCCCTAATAAATTAGGGGGGGTATTATTATTATTATTATCAATTTTAATTTTATTAATCATACCTTTTTATAAAATAATAAATTTTAAGGGATTAAACTTTTATCCTCTAAATCAATTATTTTTCTGAATATTTATTTCTATTATATTTATATTAACATGGATCGGGATAAGGCCTGTAGAATCCCCCTATATTATTATTGGACAAATTTTAACATTTAGTTATTTCTCATTCTATTTATTTTATCCTATTATTACTAAAATATGAGATATTATATTATATTAATAATTTTTTATACTTAATATATATATATATATATATATATATATATATATATATATATATAAATTAAATCAATGAACTTGAATAAGTTTATGTTTTGAAAACATAATATAAAAGTTTTAATCTTTTATTGATTTTTTTTCTTAAACTTAATTTAATTTTTATAATAATAAACAATAACATAAAAACTTAAAACAAATAAAAAAAAGTAAAAAATTTAAAGAAATAGGCAAAATTTTTTTCCAAGCTATTATTATTAATTTATCATAACGTAACCGAGGTAAAGTACCACGAATTAAAATAAATAAAAATCTAATAAAAATTATTATAAAATAAAATATAAAATTATATAAATTTCCACCTAAAAATATTAATACATATAATATTCTTATAAATAAAATTCTTGAATATTCTGACAAAAAAATTATAGAAAACCCTACCCCTCTATACTCAATATTAAACCCTGAAACTAATTCAGACTCACCCTCAGAAAAATCAAAAGGAGTACGATTAGTTTCTGCTAAACAAATAATTATTCAAATTATATTTAAAGGGAAAGTCAAATAAATAAATCAAATAAAATTTTGATAAAAATTAAATATCATAAATGAATAACCTTCAACTAAAAATAAAAAAGATAAAATTACTATAATTAATCTTACTTCATAAGAAATAGTCTGAGCAACTGTTCGTAATATACCTAAAAATGAGTATTTAGAATTTGAAGCTCAACCAGAAATTATTACAGGATAAACTGTTACACCTAAACAACATAAAAAAAAAATTACTCTAAAATTAAATGAATAAAAATTAGTAACATAAGGAATTGTTACCCAACAAATTAATGTAAATATTAATATTAACATAGGACAAAAAAAATAAGGGAAAAAATTAGATATTAAAGGGATAGAAAATTCTTTAGAAAACAATTTAATAGCATCAGAAAAAGGTTGTAAAACCCCTATAAATCTTAATTTATTAGGCCCCTTTCGAATTTGAATTAAACCTAAAACCTTTCGCTCCAATAATGTTAAAAAAGCTACTCTAACCAACACTAAAATAATTAAAATTAAACTTATAAAAAAAGTTAAAAATAATTCATTTAAAAAAATTACTAATTGTATAAAAAATATTTATACATAAATAAATTCTAAATTTATCACAATAATCTGCCAAAATAGTTTATTAAATAATTTTTTATACTCATTTAAATAAAATTTATAATAATTTAAAATTATGGTCCTCTCGTACTAAAAATTTTTAATAAAATTAAGGATAGAAACCAACCTGGCTTAAACCGGTTTGAACTCAGATCATGTAAAATTTTAAAGGTCGAACAGACCTAATTTTCAAGCTTCTTCACCTAAAATAAATTTTAATCCAACATCGAGGTCGCAATTTTTAATGTTAATAAGAACTTTAAAAAAAATAACGCTGTTATCCCTAAGGTAATTTATTCTAATAATCTAAAAATTAGGATCATAAATTCATTAATAAATGTAAATTTTAATTTAAAGTTAATTTAATTTAATTATCACCCCAATAAAATAAATAAAAATATTTTTATAAAAATATTTTTATAAAAATAATTTAAATTTATAAAACTCTATAGGGTCTTCTCGTCCTTTAATAAAATTTAAGCTTTTTTACTTAAAAATTAAATTCAATAATTATTAATCATAAGACAGATTTAACCTCGTCAAATCTTTCATTCTAGTCCTAAATTAAAGGACAAATTATTATGCTACCTTTGCACAGTTAAAATACTGCGGCTATTTAAACAATAATTCATTGAGCAGATTAGACTTTTTATAATATTCAAAAAGACATGTTTTTGTTAAACAGGCGAGCTAAATTTTTGCCTAGTTCCTTAAAATTAACTACCAATAATTACTTTTAATAAATAATTATATTTTAAAAAATATTTACTAATTTAATCATTATTTAAATTAAAAATTTATTAATTAATTTATTTTAATATAAAATTAAAAAAAATTAAAATCTATATATATATATATATATATATATGTGTATATATATATATATATTATAAAATTATTACAATTTTCAAATTAAAGCTAATTCTAAGCCTAAAAATAAACACTATAATATAAAATTTTTTATAAATTTAAGAATTAAAGCTAATCCCTTAAAACTTTAATATTAAAAATAATTATTTTTTTTAATTAAAATAATTAATAAATGATATTTAAATTAAATTTATTTATTAAAAAACTAGATAACTTTAAAAACGAAAAACATTTCATTTCTATTTAAAAATTTAAAATAATTATTAAACATTAAAAATAATTTATTAAATAGATCTTTTAAATTCGAGAAAAATATTAAATAAATATATTTTTTTTAATCAACCCTGATACACAAGGTACAACAAAAAAAGTTTACTTTATAAAAAATTTTTTAATTTCAAAATATTTCAAAATTCTATCTATATACAAAATAAACTATAATTAAAAAAATTTTTTCTTTAAATAATACTAAAATAATAACATAATTAAAAATATTTTTATTAAAATAAGTTTTTATTTAAATAAATTAATTAATAATTTAATAATTTCAAATTAAGTTGAATTTAACAACTGATTTATTTATTGTAAATAAAAAATATTTAATTATAATTTGAGTTCTAAATACACTTTCCAGTATATTTACTTTGTTACGACTTATCCCATTTTAAAATGAGAGTGACGGGCGATTTGTACATATTTAATTCTAAATTCAAATAAATATAATATTAAATTTTACTATTAAGTCCAATTTCAATTAAATTTTTCAATTTAATATTCAAAAATAATAATTTTATTGTAATTCATTTAAACTTTAACATAAACTACATCTTGATCTGAAATAAAATTTTTTTAAATCTTTATGAAAATTTAAATTTCTTAAAAAATATTCTAATAACGAAAATAAATAAATTCAATAAATTAAAGTAAGATTTATCGCGGATCATCGTTTTATAAACAAATTCCCCTAATTAGTTTTAAATACAGCCAACTTTTTTAATTTTAAAGAACATAACTATTAATAATTAAAATAAAAAATACATCTAAAATAATAGGGTATCTAATCCTAGTTTAAAAAATTAGATTTCATAGAAATATATATATATATATATATATATATATAAATAAATAAAAAATTTAATTTCACCATAAAATTTTTTATAATAATATAACAAAAAATAATATAATCTATCAATTAAAATATATTAACTTATATAAAAACGTTTAACCGCTACTGCTGGCACAATTTTTTTGTCTATATTTAAATATAAATTATAATTCTAAATTCCTTTAATTATTAAAATTAAATGCTGCAAAAAATATTTCTAATTTATTAAAAATTTACATGCAAAAAAAAAATAACATTAATATAAAAACCAAAATCAAACTTTAATAAAAAAGTAAAAAAAAATATAATTTATTTTATTATTATTATTTAGTGTAAAAAGCACAAAGATTTTTGAATTCTTTTGAAATAGTTTAATTCTATTAATAATATAAAATTTAAAAAAATTTAATTTTTATTTTATACTTTGAAGGTAAATAGTTTTATTAACTTAAAATCTTAATAATAATAAACTTAATTTTATAGTTAAATAATAACATTAAATTGCAAATTTAAAATTATAAATAAATTATTAAAATTTATAAATATAAAATATAAAATATATAAAAATTTATATATATATATACTACAATTCTATTTAAAATAAAAAAAATAAAATAAAATAATAAAATAATATAATAAATAAATTAAATAATAAAATTAAAATAATATAAAAATTAAACCTTAAGTACTTCAAATTCAATTTTATTACTAATTTTAAATTTAATATTGAAGGTAAAATCAAATTAATATAATAAAACAATACAATTAATGTAAAAACAATAAATATAAACCTTTCAATAAAAAATAAATTTTTAATTATTAAAATAAAAACAAAAAATTTTGGTAAAAATCCAAATATAGGAGGAATACCCGCCATTGAAAGAAATATTATCATAATTAATAATTTTAAAAAAAAATTTATATTATTTATAACATAAATTTGATTTAAATAATTTAAATCAAAATACATAAAAAATATACAAATTATAAAATTATTTAAAAAATAAATAATTAAATAAATAATTAAAATATTTATATCAATAAATATCGTTATAAATATTCATGATAAATGATTTAAAGAAGAATATCCTATAATTATTTTTAAAGAAGTTTGATTAATCCCTATTAATGAACCAATTAAACCTGAGAATAATATTGATATATAAATAACATTTCTAATATTAGTATTTAATAATAAAAATAATGGAGCAATTTTTTGAAAACTTATTAATAAAAAACAATTTATTCAACTTATTCTATTCATAATTTTAATTAATCATCAATGAAAAGGTCTTGCACCTAATTTTAAAATTAACCTAATTTGCAAAAAAATAATAAATAAATTATTATTAAATATAAAAAAATTTAATTTTATTATTAAAATTATTATTAATAATATTGAAGAACCACAAACTTGAATAATATAATATATTATTGAAGAATTAGAATTTTTAGATAATTTTATTTTATTTATTAATAAAGGAATAAAAGATAATAAATTTATTTCTATCCCTATTCATGAACCAATTCAAGAAGATGAATTAATAGTAATTAATGTACCAAAAATTAATATTAAATAAAAATATTTATTTAAATTTATTAAATATATAAATTTTTTAATAAAAATTAAATTTATCATTATATATATATATATATATATATATATATTTATTAAATAAATTATAAAAGTAATTTTTTAATTACATAATTTATCCTATCAGAATAACCCTTTTTCAGGCATTTTATAAAATATTTTTAATAAAAGAAATCTTAATTTCATTAATAAATTTACAATTTATCGCCTAAATTCAGCCATTTTATCAATCAAAATAAAAAGAAAAAAATTAAAATTTTTATAAATGAGGTATGAACCCACTAGCTTAATTAGCTTATCTTTTTAATTTAAATAATTAATTTAAACTTAATTTCAATTATAACCTATTTTAAAATTATAAATAATTTAGTTATTATTAATGCTTACACAATTCATAAAATTCTATAAATATTTAAAAAATCTTATTTCCCCTCCAAAT